AAGCATAAAAAACTTCAACACTTAAATTGAAATTTAAGTTTAACCATAAATTATTTAAATGAAACTAAAGTAGAGTGCAGTAATCTTTTAAACAATTAAACGAAGTATCTATAGTAAAAAAAAATGGAAAGAAATTGCGTCCAATAGGATTTGAACCTATACCAAAGGTTTAGAAGACCTATGTCCTATCCATTAGACAATGGACGCGTTTCATTGCGAGTTTTTCTTTTCTATCTTTTATTCGGGAAAAAAAGAAAATAATACATTAATAAATTATGAATTCTATATTTATTCACTTTATATATAGATAAGAGAATTAAAGAATCAAGAAATAGCGGGTAGCGGGAATCGAACCCGCATCGGCAGCTTGGAAGGCTAGTGGTTATAGTCGACGTCAATTCCGGATTTTGAACGTCTCTAATTCAAAACCGAACATGAAACTTTGGTTTCATTCGGCTCCTTTATGGAAGATGGATAAAGTCCATGATCTAAGTTGTGAAGGAAAAAAGCAAAAAAAAATTTGACCCATAACATCTATGTCAGCTTTTCTATCTTGAATATATTCAAGACGGCTTGCTTTATAGATGACCCCCATAGAAGGGGAAGATTAGAAAAACCTTTCTAGTTAGTTCGTTCTCTATTTCGAGTGGTGAGAATCTTGAGGAAAAGTATTTTTTTCTACCGAGATAAAACAATATGTTGATGTCTATAGTAAACCAAAGTCATCATTTATAGCTATTTTGCTTCAAATTTCTCGCAAAAAGAGAAGATTTAGTTACGATTAGAAAAAAAAGAATTTCTTTATCCATGGATTCCTTACTCATACTTATTCAATTGGAAGTATTGATCCAATTCAATACTAATTCTGTTTCATAATTTCAGAATCCAATTTTCAAATTGAACTTTGGATAAAAATCATGAGAATGTGGATTTATCCTCGAATTTGTCATTGCGAGGTAAAGGGGGCTAAATCCTTTTTACGAAATAAAGTTTTTGATCGGAATACAAATAAAACCGAAGGACCCCTTAACTATAAAGGGGTTAATATAACGAATCTCACTTTTACCACTAAACTATACCCGCTACAATGTCATTATTGTATAGAAATGGATTTTTGTCGACCAAAAGGTAATCCCAAGGTTATTAGCAAAAATCATGAAATTTAGAGTCTTGATTTCTTTTGTCAGGTCACTTAGTTATTTTAATATTAAGAAAGGGCTTAGTTTAACGAGCTTTTGTTGGTGGACGGTTTTGGGCAAATTTTCTGAATTAGTTCGAACTATCCATACCTCTATATCTATTCAAAAACAAAAATTAAAGAAGAGTTTTTTTATTATGAAAACAAAGAGGCCCGGCTAGGTATTAACCCGGCCAGGCTATGGGGAATGAAAAAGATTGTAATCAGACGAGATTAAAGAAGTATTCTCTTTTTTTTGTTTATTAGAAAGATCTCATTTAAGCACTTACTCTTACTTGATCGAAATAAAAAAAAAAAAAAATATAAAATTCGGGGATTGCTGCTAAACCCTATTTAGATTAATATAATAAAATAAAGAAGAAATGCTTTTTTCAATCCTTATCTAATACATTATATGTAGTGTAACATAGTACTTATTCTTTTTCAAAAGGAGAGATGGCTGAGTGGACTAAAGCGTCGGATTGCTAATCCGTTGTACGAGTCATTCGTACCGAGGGTTCGAATCCCTCTCTTTCCGTTTATATTGAATTTCTATTTTTGTTTTCTTTTCAATTTCACGGAAAGTCAACTTTATTTGTTTTAGTTATTAGTTAAAGGAGTAAATCCAAAAAAGTCTATCAAAATATTAGTAAGAAAACAAAAGAAAAACGCCTTATCCTATTTTTTATTCTATTCTTCCCGTCCCGGATTACGTCCTGGATCGTTAGATAGGAATCCGAAGATGAAGAGAGAAACAAAGAATATCACTACTGTGTAAACGAAGAGTTTGAGAGTAAGCATTACACAATCTCCAATATCATTTTTTTTGTAAAAAAGAGAATAGATTTGCCATTTTTATAACATATATCCTACTATCCTATTTTGATACTAAGAAATTAAGTGGGTTCTAAAAAAAAAAACGAATTTTCATAAATTCATCAGTACTAAAATTGTCTTTACTATCCAAAACAAAAATAGCTAATTGTGGGGTAACTTACTCGAGTTTTTCAACTGAAATCGGGTCAGAATGAAGAAATGAGGTGTTCGCGCACCTATCTAAGAATTTCAGTGTTTGAACCAAGGATTCATTCTTCTAAGATAAGAATTATCTGATCTTATGTTCGAATAAATCATTCATTTTTTTAGGGCAGTATTAAATAGATCATCGAAAACTTACAGCAGCTTGCCAAACAAAGGCTAAGAGAAAAAATAAAAGAGGTATAACTGGCATAAGATCTACAATTGGATTTAAAAAAGCATAGGCCTCGGGTAATTTGGCAAATAAAAAATGAATCGAATAAAGGTCAGAATTAAGACAGATACCGCTCAAACTGAAGATATTAAGCATAACAAAAAGTTTTTTGTTCTTGGTTAGAGATAATTGCATTTTGATTGAGTTAAAGTAAAATAGACTTAAAAATCTTTCTTTTTCTTTAAACTTACCCAATCAAAAATCCTTCTATTTTCAATTCAAAATAGAAGAAATTCTACTTTCATACAATATCTTATATCTTAATTAAATTATATGTAATGATCAATCAATTTTTAGATAATTCTATCTCGACATGTGTTAAAAATCTATCAAAATATATTCCATAGATATTTTCTATCGAATTGACGAACAACCCATACCAAGAGTAGTGTTTAGGAGTGAACAATAGAAATAGAAATGGGGCGTGGCCAAGTGGTAAGGCAACGGGTTTTGGTCCCGCTATGCGGAGGTTCGAATCCTTCCGTCCCAGATGTGTTATATCCGAATCAATTTTTTTTTGAATAAACCGCCATTTAGTTAAAATAAGAGAGTAATAGATTCTTGGATAAAGTGGGATTCTTCTTTAATTACTCATTTTTTCCGAACCCTATTTTCTTTTTTTACAAACTTAAGTGAGTTCAACTGACACATAGATATAGCTACATTTTTTTTTGAGTCCAGTATAGTTAATTTAGATTGCAATAGTTTGAATAAAAAAAAATAAGTCATTTATAGTACACTCCTTTCGTTATAGGCCCGGCGACCTTTTCTATTCATACTGAAGGTAAGAAGGCCTTAGAAAACTTTCCCCTGGATCCTTTAATTGAAAGGCATGGATCGATTAATTAGTAATTCTCTAGAATGTAAAATAAGAACAAGTCAGTTTTCTTTGACTTTATACCTAGACTAGTTCACATAAAGTATCTCGGAAAAATAGATGTTTTTTTCTTTATGCTTTATCATCCCCCGTAATAAAAAGTATACAGTTTCATTTCTTTAATCTGGTTGAATCTCATCATAAATAAAATAATTAATAAAAGATTAAGTAAATTCCATATATAACATATACCATATAACAGATGCTTATTTTTTGAATCCCCCCTTTTAAGCATTTCTATTTTTACTCTAATTCAATAATTCAAAAAATGAATTGATAATTATAAAGCTAGATGACAATTTGGAGAGGAGGGCATTTATACATTCTAGTCTCTTTATGTAAGGATTATAGAAAAATTACTTAAAGTAAAGATGGAGAATGTATATGTTGTTCTAGATTCAATAACAACAATTTTTTTTACTTATCTATTTCCGGCTATCGATGGTGAAATTAGAAAAGAAAACTAGATTTATCTATCTTAGGATAGGATGACAAAATGGACTGTATACAAATACCGATGTCTAAATAGGAAATTCAAGATTTTAACTGATTTCCTGTGAATTCTCGGCGGGAATTCATAAAAAAGAACTTCTTGTTTTGAGTTTCTTTCTATTCTACATTTTTCTATATTAAGAATAAGAATATATCTTATACAAATACAATAAAATTTAAATAAATTTGGTATTTCAGTTTCATTCTTATTAAAAAAACATAGAGCAACTCTGTATACAAGGAAAATGGATTACGATATACCCAGTGTTGACCCAAACCAATGACTACTCATGATTCCATTTCTAAACTACAGGATGTTATGGTAAAACTTCGTTTGAAACGATGTGGTAGAAAGCAACGTGCGACTTGAAGGACATGATCTTATGTGGATTCTTACATCCGTCATTTTAGATATCAATGAAGGTGCCCTTGGCTCGACATCTTTTGTTCTGTTCTATATCGATTGTAATTAAAATCGAATAGTAGAAGATAATATGATGGAGCTCGAGTATAAAGTAAAGTATTAAGTTAGTTCTCAGGGGCAAGGATCTAGGGTTAGTGCCAATGAATACGTTGGAACAACTTCGTAAGTCTAAGTATATCTTTGTGTAGAAAGTGGGAATCAACCATTCGAATGATTCCTTAATACACCGAATCATAAAAAGGGGTATGTTGCTGCCATTTTGAAATGATTAAGGATCACCGAAGTAATGTCTAAACCTAAGGATTCAAAGTAAAAAGAAAAGATGTTGGAACAAGGAAAGGCTATTTTCAATTGTCTTAATAACGTTAATAACTAGAGAAGAAAAAAAAAAATTATAAACGAGAGACAGAAAAAGATTAAAGACTACTCAATAAAGGAAATTCCTAAGAATGTTCTTTGAACTATTTGATAATTATCTAACTTGAGTTATGAGTACGAATGGCTTTTCTTTTTGGGGTAAAACGAAACAAAAAAAGGGCTTTCTTTTGATTCTATTCTATAATTTATTTGATTTTATGAATCTATTTGTAATTCAACTTCCATATATTCCATACTATAAAAGATAGAATTCAAATCATTTTTTCTCGAGCCGTACGAAGGGAAAACTTCTTATACGTTTCTAGGGGGGGGGGTTCATCTACATCTATCCCAATGAGCCGTCTATCGAATTGTTGCAATTGATGTTCGATCTAGAAGAGAAGGAAGAGATCTTTGTAAAGTGGGTTTTTATGACCCGATAAAGAATCAAACTTATTTAAATGTTCCGGCTATTATCTATTTCCTTGAAAAAGGTGCTAAACCGACAGGAACTGTTCATGATATTTCAAAGAAGGCGGAGGTTTTTAGAGAACTTCTCCATAATCAACCGAAAACTAGAGTGTAGGGATGTCCCCTATCTTATTGATTTTTTCTAAGTTTTATTTACTAATTTACCTTCTTACTCTATTCATAACCCATTTTTTTTATAAAATAACACGAGAACGACAAAAATACCCCTTTTTGATAGAAAAATGAAGATAGAATAGCTCAAAAATGTCAATCTAGAAATAGAATATTGCGATATTCCCTTTAATCATGTAGTGCCCATCCAACACAAGTCCTTCTGTTTTTCTTAGTTTTTTAGACTTGAATTTGTTGTCGTTTTTTATTAGATTTTTCACAGTATTTATCTTGACAACAGTGTATGGAAGAAATATAATTAGATCGTGGATAAAAAAAAAGATCTATTTATCTTCGTTCCATAGATTTTTTTATTCATTTAAAAGGTTGAATCAAAGATAACATAAGATAAGAGGTGCTTTATCCATTTTTACATTTAGCTAGAATTTTAATTTTTATGTGATTTGGTTTGATTTTACCGGGTTTCTATTTAGTGACGTCTTGGTTCAAAAACGTTTTGTTTTCCGTTTTTTCTTAGTTCAATGTTGTGATTGTGTAATGAAATTTTTAATTTGGTTTTGACTAGATCTATAGACTCTAATTTTTTCTTCGGGTTGCTAACTCAACGGTAGAGTACTCGGCTTTTAAGTGCGACTAGGATCTTTTACATATTTCGATGAAGCAAAGGATTCATCCATACCATCGGTAGAGTTTGTACGACCACGACTGATCCTAAATGGGAATGACTGGAAAAAATAGCATGTCGTATCAATAGATAATTCTAAGAATATTTGATTTTGAAAAGCTCAGTGCTGATTGAAATTTGTAGAGCAAAACAAAAGGAATTTTCAGTTGGGTCAAGTGAATAAATGGATAGAGCCTTTTGGCTCCAATTTTAGGGAAACAAAAAGCCACGTGCTTATGTTCGTAATTTGAATGACTCCCCGATCTAATTATACGTTAAAAATATATTAGTGCCTGTTGCGGGAAAATATTCTCCCCATGAATGAATTATCCATTAAAACGAAAATCCTAACTATTCGCTATTCTCCCTGGAGATGGTTGTGTATAAGAAGCCGTATATTGATTGTTGATAAATAATAATTTTCCAAAATCAAAAGAGCGATTGAGTTTCAAAAATAAAGGATTTCAAACCATATTCTGATCCTCTAATGAATTTACTAGATGGAAAAGAGAGGATAGAGAGTCCGTTGATGAGTCATCTCTCCAAGGTGTTTATTCTTTAGATTCCTCTAATACCTTGTTTTGATTGTATCGCACTATGTATCATTTGATAATCACGAAATCTATTATTGTTCAAATTGAATTTCCATTTTTCATGGAGGAAGTTAAAGAATATTTCGAACTCGATAAGTCTCGTCAACGTGACTTTCTCTATCCGCTTATCTTTCAGGAGTATATTTATGCATTTGCTCATGATCATAGATCTACTTTGTTGGAAAATGTGGATGTGGATTATGACAAAAAATTGAGTTTCCTACTTCGGAAACGTTTAATTAATCAAATGTATCCACGGAATCGTTTGGTTATTTTTAGTAAAGGTTCTAACCAAAATGAATTTTTGGGGTACAACAAAAGTTTGTATTCTCAAATGCTATCAGATACTTTTTCAGTAATTATCAAATTTTTTTTTTCCCTACGAGTAGAAGCTTTTTTAGAAAGGAAAGAGCTAGTAAAATTTCAGAATTTACGCTCAATTCATTCCCTATTTCCTTTTTTAGAAGATCAATTTTTACATTTAACTTATGTGTCAGATATAGAAATACCCCCCCCCATCCATTTTGAAATAGTTGTGCAAACGCTACGCTACTGGGTTAAAGATGCTTCTTCTTTACATTTAGTACGCCTCTTTTTGTACAAGTATTATAGTTGGGATAGTTTTCTTACGGTAAAAAAATCAAGAAAAAGAAATCAAAGATTATTCTTGTTCCTCTATAATTATTATGTATGTGAATACGAATTCCTCCTGGGGTTTCTTCGTAACCAGTCTTTTCATTTACGATCAACATCTTTTGGAGTCCTTTTTGAGCGAATCTATTTCTATGGTAAAATAAAAAAAAAATTTGTCAAAATTGTTTATAATAATTTTCAAACCAAGCTAGGGCTGTTCAAGGACCCTTTCATACATTATGTTAGGTATCAAGGAAAAGCCCTTTTGGCATCAAAGGGGACGCCTCTTGTGATGAATCAATGGAAATATTACCTTATCCATTTTTGGCAATGCCATTTTTACATGTGGGTTAACCCGGGAAGGATTCATATAAACCAATTATCCAACCATCCCCTCGATTTTATGGGTTATTTGTCGAATCTGGGAT